CGATTTTGTTCTTTCACTATCAGTTGACAAGGTCGAAGTTATTCTATCTAATTCTTTTTATAGATAGTTTTGATAAATAAAAAAAAAAAAAGAAAAAATCCTATGATTTTTTTTTAATCGTTCGTTGTACAATGAAAAAAAGAAGGCTTTTTCTTCTTCTCTTAAGTTAAGTAAAAAAATGAATTTGAATCGGCGCGAACCCTGTGAATCAAATATTGTAGTGATTCACAGGGTTCTCATCAGTTCACATAAAGTTTTTTTATCTCATATGCACTGTACACTTTTCTATTCGTAAGAGTCTTTTTTGAATCCTTTTGAATTCAATTAGATGTTAATGTAAATGAACCATAACTATGTAGTCCTATTCCTAATAGATTGACCCCAAAATAGCATATCCAAATTATAAGAAAGCCAATAGACGCCACAATTGCGGAATTTAGACCCTTCCATTTTATATTGGTTCGAATATGTAAATAAATCGCGAATACGATCCAAGTAATAAATGCCCAAGTTTCCTTTGGGTCCCAACTCCAATATGATCCCCATGCTTCGTTAGCCCATACTGCTCCAGAAAGTATCCCTATGGTTAAAAAGATAAATCCTAGACTAATAACCCGATAACTCCAATAATCCAATTGTTGAATAAATTGCGACCTGTAATAATTCTTCGGAGAAAAAAAAGAAGTATTTTGTAAAACATTGCTTCTTTCATTCATGTATTCGATTTCACCAAAGAAAAATGGCCCATTTAAATTTAATAAATGATTACTTGTAAAAAAAAACTTTCTGTTTTTTCTAACTGCAATGACTAGAAGTGCTACTGATAATAATGATCCACATAAAAGGGCTGCATAGCCCAATATCATCATACTTACGTGCATTATTAACCACTCGGATTGAAGAGCGGGTACTAATATTTCAGATTCGTGTATTTCAGTTAAAAGACCTGAAGTAGCAAAGCCTTGGGTAAAAATAGCACTTGGGCCGATTATTTCGCTTAAAAAATTTTTCTTTTTTTTGAAATACGGAACTATATGAATAAGGGAGAAACTCCATGAAAGGAAAATTAATGATTCATATAAATTACTTAGTGGAAAATGTCCCGAATAAATCCAACGAGTAACTAATAATCCTGTTATACAGAAAAAAGTCATTATCATGCCCTTTTCTGATGAATCGTAGAGTTTTATGATTTCATCGACTAAAAAGGTTATCAAATGAATTGTAATTACAATTGAAACGATCGAAAAAGAAATATGAGTTAATATATGCTCTAAGGTTGAAAATATCATAAAAATCTTAAAAAATAGGAGTTCTTTAATTACAAGAAATCAGGAATTGAATTCATTATAGGATCTATTTAGTTTTTTTAGAAGATGGCATGCCGCCACTCGGACTCGAACCGAGATGCTCTAGCACTGCTTCCTAAGAGCAGCGTGTCTACCAATTTCACCATAGCGGCTTGTCTTGAACTCATAATAGCCTATGAATAAGCAATCGTCTAGATTTAAGAATTCAATTGGTTGCAATATTTTTTAGGAAAGATTCAAATGGATGAATAAAAATTAGTTCAAATAGGTATTTAAAGGTTCATTATTTTCGTTTAGGGCCTTAGTTTTCTTAAGATTTTCGTGTATTTTATACTCTCCTCAACTTGAACTCTTTAAAACTAGATAGTTTTATTATCAATTAATAGGATAGAACTCAAAAAAAATCCATTTTCTTAATGAATCCAAAAGAAAAAAACCTATTTTGGATCACTCAAAATTGATACATTATTTATCCAGACTCTCTTCACTAAGTGTTTTTGATTTTCTTGATTGGGTTGATCGCGAGAGATATATGGGGGTGTATATAGGAATTCAGAGAAAATCAAAAAGTCAGAAAGTTACACAAAAGGGTTTCAAATTTGAATCAATTAGTTTCAATGATTTTAGTAACTAAAGATTCAAGATTTTCTATTTGCTCTTCTATAGATAGAGAGAAAAAGTGGATATAGAGAAAAAATCAAAAGTTGTATTATTGTAACAAATAGGGAGATGCGGAAAATAAGACTCCCCGCCTTGGAAATGAGAAAATATACTAAAAAGAAAATTGAGTATCTTTTGTTTATTCTTTTGTCAACAAAAAGAAAGTCTTTTTTATTTTTTTGAATTGAATTGAGTAAGGTAAACAGAATAATTCTTATTCTACATATTCTAAGAGCGGAGCGAATTCCATTTCATATTGATTAACTCAATAGGTAATGGAATTCATTAATTTGATTTTTGAAATGAGTCAATTTTTTGAGTCAAGTCGATTCAGATTATTCCAACGTTTTATTACTTATTTTTTTTTCGCACAAAAAAACTTTTCGAATTCCCGGTAGAAAGAGATTTCCCTAAGGAAAATGCTTTTAACGCTGTCCCATATCCTTTCCTTTTCCAAATATTTTTACGAATACGCTTTTTTGATGCAGAAGTACGTTTTTTTGGAACTGCCATTTAAACAAAAATTAAGA